AATCTCAATATTGTATTCGTCTAGAAGAAAAACAAAAATTGCGTTTTCATTATGGTCTGACAGAGCGACAATTACTCCACTATGTTCGTATTGCTGGAAAAGCCAAAGGCTCAACGGGTCAGGTTTTACTACAATTACTTGAAATGCGTTTGGATAATATCCTTTTTCGATTAGGCATGGCTTCGACCATTCCAGGAGCCCGACAATTAGTTAACCATAGACATATTTTAGTTAATGGTCGTATAGTAGATATACCAAGTTATCGCTGTAAACCCCGAGATATTATTACGACAAGAGATGAACAAAAATCCAGAGCGCTGATTCAAAATTCTCTTGATTCATCCCCTCATCGGAATCGGAAATGGAAGTTACCAAGACCAAAACATTTGATTCTTGACTCCTCCCAGTATAAAGGAGTAGTCAATCAAATAATAGATCGTGAGTGGGTTGGTTTGAAAATAAAAGAGTTGCTAGTCGTAGAATATTATTCTCGTCAGATTTGAACCTAATTAAAATACCAAACAAGGGTGCGGTGAATTTTTCCCCTTTTTCTCCTCTTCCATTCACTTATCTTAAATGGATCGGGGGAATTTTTTATGCCCTGAATACTCTACTCTTTCCAGTATTTTCCGTACCACAGGCAATTACAATTAGAATACAATTAGGAATAGTGAATCGATATCAAAGATAAAGAGAGGGCTGGTTTAACGGTTCGAATAATAGTCTTCATTTTTATTTGATACATTGCGAGCGATAAGATTCGTAATGTAGGTGAAGATACGGAAAGAGAGGGATTCGAACCCTCGGTAAACAAAAGCCTACATAGCAGTTCCAATGCTACGCCTTGAACCACTCGGCCACCTCTCCTACATAATCTTATGATTATGATTATTACCCATAAAACGGGTGAATAGCGATCCATTTCATTTAGAATATTGCAGTATTCTTTTTTTTTACGGTACGGTATAGGTATGACCAATCGATTATAACAATAAAATGAAAAACAAAAAAAGCTATATTGAGTCAAGTTTGTTTTGTCAAGACGACGACCCCCTCTTTTTATGATTCTGATGTTTAGAATGGTACCGGATTAAACACTGAATTGGAACGGGTCGCCCGACCCATATATTTTAGAATATGATTCTATTTAGACGTGATTAGATTAATACTTACTTGACTCCGGTTAGATAGGAATTCAAAAAACCCCTTATCCGTTGAAGATTTCTCAACGAAAACTTCTTACAGCTCGATTACAAATTCATGAATGAAACCGCGGATTTTTCTATTTCGATTGTATACTTTGGTGTATACACGCTATGCAAATAAGCAAAAAGGGGGTGCTTATTCTATTTGAATCATAGAAAGAGTGATTATTTGATTCTTTTTGTTCCGTGAATCCTAATCCAATCAAAACTTCTCACATTTTCATAATCTGTAGAAAAAATTCCTAGATTCTTCCTTATAACTTCGCTAAAAGGCTAATAGAATAGTTTTGTTAATTACTATACTCCTTACTATATCCATATACTACTTTTTTTAAATGAAGTCCAATCGGATTCAAAGATTTCCTATTGATTCCTGTCAAAAGGGAACAATTTGAGTATAGGTTCCGCACGTTTTTTTTTTTTAGAATGGGTCCGCTTTTATGGTATTTTGTACTGTACGATTCCTTTGTTTGTGGGATTTGTTATCCCACGAGAGGTAATGAGAAGAATTATCGAATGGATTGTTACCTATGCCGAGATCGCGGATAAATGGAAATTTTATTGATAAGACCTTTTCAATTGTAGCCAATATCTTATTACGAATAATTCCGACAACTTCAGGAGAAAAGGAGGCATTTACCTATTACAGAGATGGTGCGATTTGATTCTTTTTTTTTTTTTTTCTCAGTCTTACGAGAAGGGCACACGCTTCCGGATAGAAAGAAAATTGTTGTTTTTTTGAAAAAAAAAAACCTACGCTTGTTGAAGGTGAAGTTTGGGGAAACCGAGAACAATACCTTCTGTCGTGTATCCTCGGTTGATGCAACCTCATATGCTTCAATTTTTGATTCTAGTCTTGAGCGAAAGGTTAGCCTATAGGTTCTGGATTACAGGTTAATACTACTTCACTAGTACCAATTAGGTGGCATAGGGGAAGAAGCACTACATCTAGGAATCAACCACACAAAAAACTTTGTTAAAAATTCTCCCCTTTCCTGATCAGGATCGGGACTAACAAGAATGGTTGGGAAAACCAACATCCATCTCGTTCGTACTTTGGATACCCATATAACCATCGAAGGCTGTTGAAGTGACTAATTCCTGGAAATAGGGGGCGTTGAGGACAAATAAATTGTTGGAGTTACCTTTTCTATCTATTGCCAACACGCTTGGTGTTAAGAAAAGACCTTTTGCAGGGGGGGTTGGCTAGAAATTTCTTGCAAAAACACTAGTCCCTGTTCGTTCATAATGAGAATATTTCCCTTTTTTTTATTCAGTGGATTTGCTTAGTATTA